TAGTGATAGTTTGATTCTTCGTCGCCGTAGTAAATAGGAGAATATTGAAAATAGAATATGTTTCCTCATCTTTACAAAAAAAAAGGAGTAATTAGCTGTGACACGTTCACTAAAAAAAAATCCTTTTGTAGCTAATCATTTATTGATAAAAATTGCGAAGCTCAACACGAGGGCAGAAAAAGATACAATCGTAACTTGGTCCCGGGCATCTACCATTATACCCACAATGATCGGCCATACAATTGCTATTCATAATGGAAAGGAACATTTGCCTATTTATATAACAGATCGTATGGTAGGTCACAAATTGGGAGAATTTGCACCTACTCTGAATTTCCGGGGGCATGCGAGAAACGATAATAAATCTCGTCGTTAATATATATATTAATTAATAAAGTGGATATGGGTGCTCATCGTTTATTGGTGGGAGGTGAACCTTATGATAAAGAGTGACCCAGATGTAGAAGTATACGCTTTAGGTCAACATATACGTATGTCTGCTCATAAAGCGCGAAGAGTAATTGATCAGATTCGTGGGCGTCCCTACGAGGAAACACTTATGATACTAGAACTCATGCCTTATCGAGCGTGTTATCCCATTTTAAAATTAGTTTATTCTGCAGCAGCAAATGCTAGTCACAATATGGGATTCAACGAAACGGCTTTAATCATTAGTCAAGCCGAAGTTAATGAAGGTACTAGCATGAAAAAGTTAAAACCCCGAGCCCGAGGACGTAGTTATCCGATAAAAAGACCCACCTGTCATATAACTATTGTATTGCAAGATATATCTAAAGATAAAAACTATTTCATATGGTTAAGAAAATATGGATGGGTATATAAAAATAAGTATACAGATGTCAGAGAGAGGTATCTATATATGATGGATCATATGCTATATCGTAACAGAATGACGTGGGCTAATAGAGAAACTTATAGAGATAGCGAGGTGCTATGGGACAAAAAATAAATCCACTAGGTTTCCGACTTGGTACAACCCAAAGTCATCATTCTGTTTGGTTTGCACAACCAAAAAGTTATTCCGAGGGTCTCCAGGAAGATCAAAAAATACAGGATTGTATCAAGAATTATGTACAAAAAAATAGGAAAATATCCTCGGGTGCCGAGGGAATTGCACGCATAAAGATTCAAAAAAGAATCGATCTGATCCAGGTCATAATATATATGGGATTCCCAAAATTGTTCATAGAGGGCAGCCCGCGAGGAATTGAAGAATTACAGAGCAATGCACAAAAAGAATTTCATTCTGTGAACCAAAAACTTAACATTGCTATCACAAGAGTTGAAAAACCGTATGGACAACCTAATATTCTTGCAGAATTTATAGCCGAACAATTAAAGAATAGAGTTTCGTTTCGAAAGGCAATGAAAAAAGCTATTGAATTAACTGAAAAAGCAGATACGAAGGGAATTCAAGTACAAATTGCAGGGCGTATCGACGGAAAGGAAATAGCACGTGTCGAGTGGATCAGAGAAGGTAGGGTTCCCCTACAAACCATTCGAGCCAAAATTGATTATTGTTCCTATACAGTTCGAACTATCTATGGGGCATTAGGAATCAAAATTTGGATATTTGCAGACGAGGAATAATGGGCCTTTCGTTGTCTTTCTGTTTCATCCATCCGGCAATTGAATAAAAAATCACAAACTCGTTCATTTTTTTCCGTTCAATCAAAAACAAAAAATGAGAATTTTTTCGAATTCTTAATTCTATAGGGTTGAATAACAATTCGATTGACTCCATCTCCATATAATTGCTATGCTTAGTGTGTGACTCGTTGGTTTTTTATTTAGAGTTAGGTTAGGATTAAAAAACAAAGGGCCATCCCCTAGTATGAACTAATAACTATATAACTAATAACCAGCTCATTGCTTCGTATTATCTGGATCCAAGGAACCAGTCGCTATATGATGTATTGATCATATTGTTGTAGCAACTGAAGCATTTTTTTTACATAAAAGAAAAATCAATCTATAAGGTTGTGAAGCAAAAACAAAGGGATATGGATAAATGGAGGGGTGAGAGAAAGAAAGAAAAAGAATAGCAATGATATATGATTCCAATATGTATGGTCTATGAACTATCTTATAAAAGGCAATGTAATAAAGCATTAATGTATTCGTCCATAATTAATAATTAGATTCGATGAATATGAATACAATTTATACGAAAAATCAAAAAGAATAAAGAGCGCCGAGTCAATAAAGACTGAGAAGATTGATTCAGGAACAAATTTTATTAGGAGCTCCATTGCAGAGTTCGGGCCTAGTCATTAATCGAGAAGCGATGGGAACGACAGAACCTGTGACTGAGGAAGATTCCCTTGAAAACGAATCCTAATGATTCATTGGGTGGGATGGCGGAACGAGCCAAGAACCAATTCATTTATTCTGATAGGTCATGGAACGCCCCTACGAATGAAAGAATGAAAGGGATGTTGAAAGAGCAAATATTCGCCCGCGAAAGCCTTACTGGATTGCTAAGTTTTTGGCAATTCAATAAAAAAAAAAAAAAAAGGTAAAAATGAAGATTCATTAATTATCCAATTTGATTTCTCATTTTATTCCTACGTGTACGTGACAGATTATATCTCAAAAAATTCCATGATTCATTATTCATTCAATTCAAAATATATACAATATTATTTAATCGTTTCATTCGCGAGGAGCTGGATGAGAAGAAACTCTCATGTCCAGTTCTGCAGTAGAGATGGCATTGAGAAACAACCATCAACTATAACCCCAAAAGAACCAGATTTCGTAAACAACATAGAGGAAGAATGAAGGGAATATCTTATCGAGGCAATCGAATTTGTTTCGGCGGATACGCCCTTCAGGCACTTGAACCCGCTTGGATCACATCTAGACAAATAGAAGCGGGGCGGCGAGCCATGGCACGATATGCGCGTCGTGGTGGAAAAATATGGGTACGTATATTTCCAGACAAACCTGTTACAGTAAGGCCTACCGAAACACGTATGGGTTCGGGGAAAGGATCTCCCGAATATTGGGTATCCGTCGTTAAACCGGGTCGAATACTTTATGAAATGGGTGGAGTATCAGAAATTGTAGCCAGAGAAGCTATTTCTATAGCTGCGTCCAAAATGCCTATACGAACTCAATTCGTTATTGCGGGATAGGGATATGGAACGAAAGGAAAGGGGCCTTGTGATGAAAAAACCGCAGTTTTTTTATTTCTGGACAAACAATATTTCTTCTTTTTTTCTTCGCCCTTTAGTTAGTTAGCATTGAAAGAAAAAAGAGAAAAATAATAAGAATGATATGATTCAACCTCAGACCTATTTAAATGTAGCGGACAACAGCGGGGCTAGAGAATTAATGTGTATTCGAATCATAGGAGCTAGTAATCGCCGATATGCTCATATTGGTGACGTTATTGTTGCTGTAATCAAAGAAGCAGTTCCCAATATGCCTCTACAAAGATCAGAAGTGATCAGAGCTGTAATTGTACGTACATGTAAAGAACTCAAACGTGACAATGGTATGATAATACAATATGATGACAATGCAGCAGTTGTCATTGATCAAGAAGGAAATCCCAAAGGAACTCGAGTTTTTGGTGCGATCGCTCGGGAATTGAGACAGTTGAATTTTACTAAAATAGTCTCATTAGCTCCTGAGGTATTATAAATCGATTCTAAATAAATACTAATAGATGAAAACATAATAAAACATAAAAAAAGGGAGGTTCATAGTAAGATATCTGAACTGAATTAGATTCCATTAATTAGTAGAATGTATTAGTAGATTGTTTCTCACGCATATACCTTTAATAATTCATGAAAAAAAAAGAGTAGAGCATGCTGATTATATAAAAACCCGGAGGCACCAATAATTATAGTTCATCATGGGTAGGGACACTATTGCCGAAATAATAACTTCTATACGAAATGCTGACATGGATAAAAAAGGAACGGTTCGAATAGCATCTACAAATATCACTGAAAACATTGTTAAAATACTTCTACGCGAAGGCTTTATCGAAAATGTGAGAAAACATCGAGTAAGCAATAAATATTTCTTGGTTTCAACTCTGCGACATAGAAGGAATAGAAAAGGGCCATATAGAACTGTTTTAAAACGTATCAGCCGACCCGGCCTACGAATCTATTCCAACCATCAACGAATTCCTAGGATTTTAGGAGGAATGGGTATTGTAATTCTTTCGACTTCTCGAGGTATAATGACAGACCGAGAGGCTCGACTAGAAGGAATCGGGGGAGAAATTTTGTTATATATATGGTGATCTTTATGATCTACGAATTGCATCCGTAGGAAAACTTACTATTTTTTTTTTTGAAAAAAGAGGAAGGGTTGTCTAATATCACTCCTACTCCATGAGTTGATAATTAAAGGGGTTACCTGGAATGAAAGAACAAAAATGGATTCATGAAGGTTTAATTACTGAATCACTTTCCAATGGTATGTTTCGGGTTCGTAGTGACTTTTCAACATTCCTCTCGTTCGGATACAATCGGAGGTTAAAAATTTCAAGAGACTTATTTTCTTTTCTTCGAAGGAGTAGATTCAAAATTAAAATTAAGGAGTAACAAA